GTATATATTCTATTATATATGCATGATCCAGCATGCCTAAAAAAAACTACCCCTCGATCCATGCCTCAATAAGGAGTGTCATCTAAAATCAATGGATTCATGATAAAACCCTCCATAATGATAATGTGTTTTTTATTTCTTTTTTGAAGGGGTCAAAAGGGGTTGGGGGATCAAATGGTATAGTTCTTTTGTTGGTAAATTAGAGGATTATAAACATGACTATTGCGTTTCAATTAGCTGTTTTTGCATTAATTGTTACTTCATCCATTTTATTAATTAGTGTACCTGTTGTATTTGCTTCTCCTGATGGTTGGTCAAGTAACAAAAAGGTTGTCTTTTCTGGTACATCAGTATGGATTGGATTAGTATTTCTAGTGGGTATTCTTAATTCTCTCATCTCTTGAAACTATTCATTCTAGATCAAAAAACGAAATGACCCCTCCCCCCGAATTCTTTCGGGTTGTGAGGCACATGAAAATGGAATATATAAGACCCCACCAATAAAGAAAACTAAAACATTATTAATGGGAGGGGTCAAACTTCTTCTATTGGAAAAAGCTTATATCTTATACTTAATATGATATATAGTAAAACTAAAAACTTGAAGATTAAAACATTTGTATTATTTTCTGAATTTCATATTCTTTTCGGAATATAAAATAAAATATATATATATATATATAGATCATAGATAAATATATATAATCTGCACAACTTCACACCAAAGTCAAATGCTGGTGACAGACAACTTCATCATTTTTTTATGCCAGTAGGTGTTCCAAAGGTAGCCTTTGAAGTTCCTGGAGATGATGAAGCTACTTGGATTGACTTATACCATCAACTTTTTTACGACAGACTACTTTTTTTAGGTCAAGAGGTTAATAGTGAAATAGCAATATCAAATCAAGTTACTGATATGATGATATATCTATCTCAGTTTAGATATAAATACATATTATATAAATACATATTAGATATAAATAAATATATTAGATATAAATAAATACATAAAAAAAAAGATTATTTCTTTTTTAATTTTTTTAAAGGGGGTCGTATGAATCAAATGAAGAACAATGAGTTAGACATGTGGATTTTAGAATTGCGAGAAATTTTTAGAGAGAGCAAGAATTCTTCCTATTTCTCAGATTCCTGGACGCAATTCAATTCAGCGATATCTGTCATTCACATTTTTTTCCATCAAGAGAGTTTGATAAAACTCTTAGACTCCAGAATTTGGAGTATCCTAGTTTCACGCGGTTTAACAAGATATTTCACGATCAAGAATTTTGTATTTTTTCTACTAGCGATCCTTATATATCGTATTAACAATCGAAGGATGATCGAAAAAAAAAATATTTATTTGACAGGGCTTCTTCCTATACAAATAAATTCCATTGGATCCGGTAATGATCCATTGGAAGACTCAAAAGATTCGTTCAATATCAATAGGTTGGTCATGACTAGGTTGATTGTTCCGCTCCTGTCTGGTCCAAAAGAAAAAAATATCTCTGAGAGAGATAATTGCTCTTTTTTCGCCGACAGATGGTCAGAACTTCATCTGGATTTGAATCCTACTGAGAAGTCCGCTCAAGATCTGAAATTATTTAAGAAAGAAGAAGATGTTTCTTTTGTTCTTTCGAGGCAATCGGAAAATAAAGAAATAGCCAATATAGTTAAGATAATCATGTATTTACAAAAGAATGTCTCAATTCATCCTATTTCATCCGATGGAGGATGTGATAGGGTTGCAAAGGATAAACTTTTGACAGTTCAAAATCATATTTCATTCTTGAACCAAAATCTAGTTTTTGGTTTATTTGATCTATTCCATGACCAGAATAGGGGGGGGTACTTGTTACAGCGCGATTTTCAATCAGAAGAGAGATTTCAAGAAATGGCAAATATATTCAATCTCTCAATAACTAAGCCGGATCTGGTGTATCGTAATGGATTCTCTTTTTCTATTGATTTTTCGAAAATTGATGATAAACCATTTGTGAGTGAGGTATGCAACTCCAGGGATGAATCAAAAAAGAAATCTTTATTGGTTCTGCCTCGGCTTTTTTACGAAGCGAATGAATCTTTTTATCCAAAGATCATAAAAAAATGGGTCCAGACCTCTTGTGGGAATTATTTTCAAGGTAATCGATTCAATCGCAACTTAGAATATGTAATTCAAAGGTATGAAAATGATATTCTGAATCATATACCTCGAAGGAAACACATGATCAATCAACGTTTCTCAAATTTGAAAAAGAGTCAGAAGAAATGCTTTGATCCTCTTATTTTTATTTATCGAACCGAGAGATCCGTGAATAAGGATCCAAATACAGATAAATACAAATGGTCCAAGGGGAGCAAGAATTTCCAGGAACATTTGGACCATTTCATTTCTGAGGAGAATAGCCGTTTTCAAGTAGTGTTCGATCGATTACATATGAATGCATATTCGATTGATTGGTCTGAGGTTATTGACAAAAAATATTTTTCTAAGGTTATCGACAAAAAAGATTTTTCTAAGTCACTTTGTTTGTTTTTGTCCAAGCTTCTTCCATTTTTCTCTAACTCACTTCCTTTTTTCTTTGTGAGTTTCGGGAGTATGCCCGTTCATAGGTCCCAGATCCATATGGATGAATTGAAACGTATGAATGATGCACTCGGGAATCAGTTGTTAGAATCAATAGGTCTGCAAACGGTTCATTTGAAAAAAAAGAAAGCCCTATTATTGGATGACTATTATACTTCTCAAAAATCTAAATTATTGATCAATGAGATAGCAAATCAACACAATTGGCTGAATCCTGTGAAATGTTTTCATAGAAGTTCATTGATTTCCTCTTTTTATAAAGTAAATCGACTTCGATTCTTGAATAATCCATATAACTTCTCTTTCGATTGTAAGAAAAGATTCTCTTTTTATGGGGAAAGGTCCTGTAATTATGATTTTTTGTATGAACAATTCCTCAATGTCTTGTTCAGTCGAACGAAAATATTTTCTTTGGGCGACGGAAAAAAAAAACATGCTTTTTTGGACAGAGATACTATTTCACCAAGCGAGTTAGAGGTCTCTAACATATTGATAGCAAATAATTTTCCGCAAAGTGGTGATGACGGATATGACTTGTACAAATCTTTCCATTTTCCAACTCGCGTTCCTAGAGCTATTTACTCGATCGCGGACATTTCTGGAACACCTCTAACAGAGGAAGAAATAGTGGATTTTGAAAGAACTTATCGTCAACGTCTTTCCGCTATTAATCTGTCTGATCCAAAATGGAAGAAGTTGCATAAGTATTTGGATTTCGATTCAAACATAGATTTGCTTGACACTGATTTGGGTGACACTCTATATACTCTATATTCTGAGAAATTTTTACCATCCGAAAAGAGGAAAAAAAAACCTCTCAAAAAATTCCTTAAAAAAGGGCAGATGTATAGAAAGTTTCAAAGAAAGAGTAGTTTTTCAACCGTTCTCTCCAAATGGTGGAAGCGATTGTACCTATATATAATACCGTCGTTCCTTACCAGGACAGGGCAAAAAAATCTACTTTTCCTATTTATACAGACTTTTTCAGACCTATTTGTGATACTAAAGAAGAGTCCTAAATTGAAAAAATTTTTATCTATTTTGCCTAATCTTATCCATGGAGCCAAGGCAATTCTTCGGAAAAAACTGTTTCTTGCACAACAGGGTCCTATAAGTGAGATTTCGAGTAAGTGTTTACATAATTATCTTGTCGAAATGTACGAAGATCTTTTTCACACAAATAATGAGTCACCATTCATATCGACACATCTGAGATCACTAAATATTCAGGAGTTCCTGTTTTCAATCCTTTTACTTCTTCTTATTAGTGGATATTTAGTTCATACACATCTTTTCTTTGTTTCTCGATTCTCTAATGAGTTACAGACAGAGTTCGAACAGGTCAAATCGTTGATGATTCCATCCTACATCATTGAATTGCAAAAACTTCTGGATACGTATCTTCCATTAGAACAAAATTCTTTCTGGTTACAGTATATTTTTCAAATTGCTCTAGAACAATTCGAAAATTTTCGAGAAGAAAGACGAGGTTCGCCTTCTGGCGGCAACATCCCAAGGGGTAAAGGTTTTAATCTCATGGATTTCATAAGTATTATACCAAATCCCATCAATCGAATCGCGTTTTTGAAAAATACGAGACATTTAAGTCATACAAGTAAAGCACTCTATTCATTGATAAAAAAAAGAAAAAACATGAATAGTGATTGGATTAATGATAAAATAGAATCCTGGATCTCGAATAGTGATTTAATTGCTGATAAAGAAAGACAATTCTTACTTGAATTCTCTACCTTAACGACAGAAAAAAGGATGAATCAAATTTTAGTGAGTATGACGAATAGTGATGAGTTATCAAAGAATAACTCTGGTTATCAAATGATTGAACAACCGGGAACAATTTACTTACGATATTTATTTGACATTCATAAAAAGGATCTAATGAATTATGAGTTCAATACATCCTGCTTAGCAGAAAGACGGGTATTCCTCGCTCATTATCAGACAATCACTTATTCAAAAATCCCGTGTGCGGCTAGTTGTTTGGATTTCCCATCTCATGGGAAACCCTTTTCGCTACGCTTAGCCCTATCCCCTGCTAGGGGTATTTTAGTGATAGGTTCTATAACAACTGGACAATCCTATTTGCTCAAATCTCTAGCGACAACCTCCTATGTTCCTTTCATTACAGTATTTGTAAACAAGTTCCTGGAGGACTTTGCTACGGGTTTTGATACGTCATATAGTGAGGACGATCTGTTTGATGACAGAGAGGGTACCATTTACAGTCTTTTACCTGATACCGAGGGTAGTTGCTATAATCCCGATAATTATGAAAGGGATAATAGCGACGATTTCGACCGTAAGCTTGATAGCCGATTGAAGTTTCTAAGTATGGAGGATCCGGTATCTACCGATATCATACCGGACGTGGTGAAACTAGACCAGTTCTATCTCACACTTCAATTCGAATTAGTAAAAACAATGTCTCCTTGCATAATTTTTCTTCCAAACATTCATGATCTCGATAGGAATGAGTCGGATGACTTATCGCTGGGTATATTAGTGAACTCTCTTTCCAGAGATTATGAAAAAGGTTCTACTAGCAATAATCTTGTTATTGCTTCTACTCATCTTCCAAAAAAAGTGGACCCTTCTTTAATAGCGCCGGATAAATTAAGTACATGCATTAAGATACGAAGGCTTCTTATTCCACAACAAAGAAAGCACTTCTTTACTCTTTCATATACTAGGGGATTTCACTTGGAAAAGCAAATATTCAATACTAATCGATTGGGGTCTATAACTCTAGGTTCTAATGTACCTGATCTTGTAGCACTTACTAATGAGGCGCTATCGATTAGTATTATACAAAAGAAATCGATTATAGACACTAATATAATTCGATCTGCTCTTCATAGACAAACTTGGGATTTTAGATCTCATATAAGAGAGATTCAGGATCATGGGATCCTTGTTTATCAGATAGGGAGGGCTGTTTCACAAAATCTACTTCTCAGTAATTGCTCTCTAGATCCTATATCTATCTATATGAAGAAGACATCATGTCAGGGGGGGGATTCTTATTTGTACAACTGGTACTTCGAACTTGGAACAAGCATGAAGAAATTAACTATACTTCTTTATCTTTTGAGTTGTTCTGCCGGATCGGTCGCTCAAGACTTTTTCTCTCTACCCGGACCTAATGAAAACAATGATAGGATCACTTCTTATAGACTCCTTGAGAATGATTTTGATCTAGTTCATGGGCTATTAGAAATAGAAGGTGCTCTGCTGGGACCCTCCGAGACCGGAAGTCGGTTTGATAATGATGGAGTGCCGTTGCTTCTTCGGTCCGAACCAAGAAATCCCTTAAATATGATTCAAAATGGGTATTCTTCGATCGTTGATCATAGATTTCTCTATGAAATCTATGAATCGGGGTTCGAACAAGGGGAAGGAGTCTTCGACCCGCAACCGCTAGAGGAGTATTTATTCAATCACATACTTTGGGCTCCTAGACTGTGGCGCCCTTGGGGCTTTCTCTTTGACGAAGGGTCCAATGAATTGAGATTTCCCTATTGGGAAGGGTCATTTCAGGACAAAGATGATTATGATGAAAACGGTGAGAATGATTCGGAGTTCTTGCAGGATGGAACCATGCAGGACCAGACACGAGTGACATCTTCCAACGAACAAGGCTTTTTTCAAATAAGCCAATTCATTTGGGACCCCCCAGATCCACTCTTTTTGCTATTCCAAGAGGATCCTGTGTTTTCACATCAAGAATTTGATCAAGAATTTTCTCCAGATCAAAAGGTACTTTTGACTTCCCAAACCGAGAAAAAAGATTGGAAATATCTAAATGAAAGGTGGTTTAGGAAGAATATGGAAGAACCGAATTTTAAATTTTTGATTGATCGCGAGAGATGGTTTAGAACCAATAGGTCAGTATCAAATGAATCTTTTCGTTCTAATACTCTATACGAAAGTTATCAATATTTATCAAATCTGTTCCTATCTAATGGAACCCTATTGGCTCAAATCACAAAGACATTGTTGAGAAAAAAATGGGTTTTCCCAGACGAGCTGGTTGTTACTATCTCTTCCAATAACGAACGATTGGTTTCACTGAATAATGAAATAAAATAGATACTTTCTTTCTCGTCGTCTCAAGTTGATATTAGGGGATCTTTCAATTGAGAAGATCCCCTAATATCGATAATCCATATTGCCGTTGACCGAGCCTACTTGTTTTGAAGCAAATAAAGAGATCCACGGGGTTATTCAGATATTCACGACCAATAAGTACAGAATTTTCTTTCTTTTCAGATAGGTCCTGTCCTGAAAGGAGAAAGAAGGTTGGCATGCCAACAGGCGTCTATTATGGAATTCACCCGACCCGAGAGTACAGTACCCATTTTTTGAATGTCGAGTGCCAAAGTCATTGAATGGGTAAGTCACCAATCTCCTAAATCGAATATATAATATACTTTATCCGTTGGTTTACGGGGGTTGCAGGCGGGACGATTTCAAAATGGACTCTCCATTCATTTCATTAGATAGATAAGATCACCAAAACTTCGTGATCTGCTGGCGAACTTATTCCAATTCAATAATAGATCTCAATATTATGCCTTGAAGAGGACTCGAACCTCCACGCTGTTTAGCACGAGATTTTGAGTCTCGCGTGTCTACCATTTCACCACCAAGGCATCAATCATATTCTATGAATATGATATCTATCTTATGGAATATATTACAAACTCTTAGTATATATTTATTATTCGATATCTTATTCTATGATAATATAGATAGGATAGAATTTGCCGTTGTTCCTCAGTAGCTCAGTGGTAGAGCGGTCGGCTGTTAACCGATTGGTCGTAGGTTCAAATCCTACTTGGGGAGATTTTATTCATTTCCAATTAAAGAATTTGGAATCAAAAGGAAGTATG